AAAAAATGAATCGGACAATTCATGAATTTTGAATAGATCATGGGGTAGCTAATGAAAGAAGTTGCTGTTGATAAATATGAAATTGGAAAAAAACTTTTCTTCCTATGGAACCACCAGGCGGTCATACCTGTACTACAATTAAGATGAATGGCTCGCTACTTAATTCGGTTTTTGGTCAAGAATAAGATTCCGTAGGAGGGATGGCTGAGTGGTTCAAGGCGTAGCATTGGAACTGCTATGTGAACTTTTGTTTACCGAGGGTTCGAATCCCTCTCTCTCCTTTTCTTTTCATTTATCAACGTTACGTATCAAATCAAATAATAATTGATATCATTATTCTAACAGTCCTTATTTGATAGAGATTCTCTATCCCTAATTAGAGCCTGTGATACGTAAAATACAAATAGAAATATTGTATTGATATTGAAAAGAAGAAAAAGAATCCTATTTATTGTCGATCCATTTTTGATATGTGAATGAGACAAGGTACTCTATTTACTTCAGAGAAGGGGGTAAAAATTGTATGAACCTTGCTTTTTTTATTTTCGTTAGAATCAAGTTTGACGGGAATAATATTCTACGACCAACAACTCATTTATTTTCAAACCGATCGATTTATTATCTATGATTTGATTTACAAATCCTTTATATTGTAAGGAATCAATAGTCAAATGGTTTGGCAATTCCCCGCGGGGGGATGAAACAAGATAATTTTGAATCAGAGCTTTCGATCTTTCTTTATCCTTCGTAGTAATAATATCTCGGGGTTTGCAACGATAACTTGGTATATCTACTATACGACCATTAACTAAAATATGTCTATGGTTAACTAATTGTCTGGCTCCAGGAATGGTCGAAGCCATACCTAATCGAAAAAGGATGTTATCCAAACGCATCTCGAGTAGTTGTAGTAAAACCTGACCTGTTGACCCTTTGGCTTTTCCAGCAATATGTACATATTTAAGTAATTGTCGCTCTGCCAGACCATAATGAAAACGCAATTTCTGTTTCTCTTCTAAACGAATACGATATTGTGATCTTTTTCCCGAGCGCAATTGGGTTTGAAGATAACTTCCGGATCTGGGGCTTTTACTAGTTAGTCCCGGTAAAGACCCCAGACGGCGTATTTTTTTGAAACGAGGTCCTCGGTAACGAGACATATAAATAAAGGCTCCCTTTTTGATTCACTTTCATTTGAAAAAAAAAAATTCGAATTATAATATTATATAAATCGAAAATTAAAATATAAAAAAATATTATAAAATATATAAAAGAAATTCAGACTGAACTAAAGGATCAGCAAAGCAAAACACAATCTACTGAAGTATTACAAAGCAGAATGAAATAAATTTTCTCAATATTTTTATTTTTTGTATATATAATATAGTGAAGTTCAAGCGAAGGCTACCTTTTCAAATTTCTTCTGTAAAGATCTAGTTAACTTTTTTTATTCATAGCTATAGCTGCAAGTTACCATGACATAATAACTCGACATTTAGAGAAAGCGAGAGTAGATATTTTCAATCATGCAAAGAAAAAGAGCCGGCTATCGGAATCGAACCGATGACCATCGCATTACAAATGCGATGCTCTAACCTCTGAGCTAAGCGGGCGGATATAAGATCAATAGTGTATAGGAAACTCTCGGATCTTAGCTATTACCTGGTGATTCTTCTTTTTTTTTTCATTTATTGATTATTTAAATTTCTTCTCTATTTCTATTCTTATTTATTCTATTTATAGTTATTAGTTATAGATTTTAGATTCTATATTAGAAAATCGAAAATAAAAATCTTTAGATTCTTTATATCTAGATATTATATCTAGATATATAAATAGAAATTAAATTCCATATTCATATTATCCTATTAATCAAATTATCATATTCGAATTTCTAATTCAAAATTTTAAAAATAATTCGAAATATTAAATAATAGAAAATCTAAAAAAATCGAATTTCGAATTAAATTCTTACTATTTTGAATATGATATGATTAATATGAAGATGAATATGAAATAAAGATGGATATGAAATCAATACAATAAATCCAATCTTAAATGAAATCTTCACTTCAATAATATTAATATGATTTATGATAATTAAAATCATATTATGAATAATTCATTTATTCTCATTCTAATGGTGTAACTAAAAAACTATACTATAAATCTAAATCGAAATTTCACATAAAGAAACTATCTATATCCTAATAGATAAATAGTGAAAAACTAAATAGAATCATATTCTATTGATTTCTATTCGAATAATGTAAATCCATGACTAAAACTGATAGAAACTTGTATTCTATCATTATACACAAGAGGACGAATTGTTAAAAAAAAAAAAAAAAAAAAAATAAAGAAATATCGAGCGTTCTACTATTTTGAATTCCGCTATAAAAAAGAAGGGGGAGTCAAGGCATAGATATATGTGGGATATATCTATCTATATTGAATTGCGGATACATCAATGATAGAATAATTTCGGATTGAAACAAATAGGGTTCATCCAATAGAGATGAAATGATAGAATGGAAGACGGCCAAAAAAAGAAAATAGCAGCATACACTTTTTCGATACAAGAATCCTTACCTAATGAATTCAACAGTTCCAAGATCAATGAAAGAGGTGTATGGAATTACAATTAGATCCTTGTATCATATCAAATATCAAAGCAAAGGGGGATATGGCGAAATTGGTAGACGCTACGGACTTGATTGGATTGAGCCTTGGTATGGAAACCTTGCTAAGTGGTAACTTCCAAATTCAGAGAAACCCTGGAACTAAAAATGGGCAATCCTGAGCCAAATCTTTATAAAAAATGGAAAATTCGAATAAAAAGGGATAGGTGCAGAGACTCAATGGAAGCTGTTCTAACGAATTAAATTGACTACGTTACGTTAGTAGCAAAAATCCTTCTATCAAATGATAGAAATGACAGTAAAGGATAAGCTTATATACCTAATACATACTGACATAGGAAAGATTAATCACAACCCTCTATTTCGATATTTAGATTCTTTCTATATTAATTAGAATGATAGAGATCAAATAATCATTCTAAAGATCAAAAAATCTATGAAAAAAGGAAGAGTTATTCTGAATCCATTCCCATTTTCCAATTGAAGTTTAAATTGAAATAGAATTAGAATATTCATTGATCAAATGATTAATTCCAGAGTTTCATAGATCTTTTGAAAATTAATCGGACGAGAATAAAGAGAGAGTCCCATTTTACATGTCAATACCGACAACAATGAAATTTATAGTAAGAGGAAAATCCGTCGACTTTTAAAATCGTGAGGGTTCAAGTCCCTCTATCCCCAAGAAAAGCCCATTTTACCTCCTCTTATTTCTTTATCTTCTTTTTTTTTTTTCATCAATGGTTCAGTTCAACCAAAATTCAATATCTTTCTCATTTCATTCACTCTGTTCTTTCACAAACGGATCCGAATAGAAATCCTCGTTTCTTCTTCCAATCCAATTTCATTTGTATAGATACGATACCTGTACAAATGAACATATATGTATAGATTCAAGGAATCCCCGTTATTGAGTCATTCACAGTCCATATCATTATCCTTACATTTACAATACAAAGAAAGTCTTCTTTTTGTTTTGAAGATCTAAGAAATTGAGGAGCTAGGTACAATTTGTTAAGACTTTTTTAGTTCTTTTCATTGACATAGATACAAGTACTCCGCTAGGATGATGCACAGGAAATGGTCGGGATAGCTCAGTTGGTAGAGCAGAGGACTGAAAATCCTCGTGTCACCAGTTCAAATCTGGTTCCTGACACGTGAATAATGTATCGGATAAATATTAATACCTCATACAAATGAAATTCATTGATACGGATCGGGATACATATTCTTTACTTTCCTTTTCATTTTTATTTTTTTCCTCTCTGTTCATACTTTGATCTTATTTAAATTTGAATATAGGATGTTAAATTTTCGTATATATCTCAAATTTCATAAAAAAATTAGATAAAAAGATTCAGAGTGAAAGGATAAGAATAGAAAGGATGTTTTTCAGACACAGTACAAATCAACCCCAATTCCTTTCATTTTTCATTTCTGCATTTCGTCTCTTCCGTCTTTTTTTTTTTCATATTTTTTTTCTCACTCTTGCTCAATTTCCGGCGCCCCCCCTAAGTGATGTGCGCGATACAAAGTTCATGGTACAGAACTCTTTTAAGTCATCCTAGTCTTTCTGCTCATACAAAATGTATATGATATCTTTCCAATTGGGGAATATCAATGAGAACCTCTTTTTTTAGCCACCCTCATATGAATTAAAGTCCAGTTACTCTGTTTCATCTAGAAGGGAATGTAAAAATGTTCTTTGATTGAAATGAAATCTGGAGTCGTGTCGTATAAGTACTTATCATTCAAAGAGCATCTTGTATTTCATAGAAATTGGGAGTGGAATAATATAGTCTTTACGTAAGGACCAGCCTATCCAATTTTCAGGCATCAAGATACGTTTAAGGCGAGGATGATTCTCATAAGAAATTCCCAACATATCATAAGATTCCCGTTCCTGAAAATCCGTACTTCTCCAAATCCAGAAAACGGACGGGGTTCGAGGATTACTCCTGGGGGCAAATACTTTTATGCATACCTCCTCTGGTTTATCTATACCATAACGTATTTTCGTAAGGTGATACACACTAGCTAAAAATCCGTCTGGTGCTACATCATAGGCACACTGGGAGCGTAAATAATTGTAACCATATACCATATACATATAAAATGACAGCAATTGAGTCCCAATCTTTGGTTTTTTTTGTAAAGTCTCTATTCTTCGGCAATCAAAGCCTAAAGATCTATGAACTAGCTCATGCTTGACTAGCCAATCATATAAACGAATTTGCATCTCCTTCATCTCTACCACATTTTTCTTTGTATCAATACTTCACATTGACAATGAAATTGTTAAAGACTGACCCGCTCTTTCTTATTCTGCACAAAGGAACCCTGCCTGATTAACTAATTCGTAAGAAGATACTGACCCTTTGGACTTTAAATCTTTTTCAAATTCAAATCTAAAAGGTATCTCTGAAGTAGATGGTAATTGATAGAGTAATCCTTGATTAGAATTTCCAGTATTAGTACTGTGTCGAAGGTAAACCTTGTGATTAGTAGTAAAACATCGATTCTCCTGTTGATACACAGTTCTATCTTCAACTTCAAAGATTTTTTGAGATATCTTCTTACGAAGTTTCGTTATAGCATCTATAAAAGAATCTTCTTTATAGTAAAGAAAAAATTCTAAATAAATTCAATAAAATTGAAAATAATAATCATTAAGAATTCAATATCAATAGAATATGATAATATTATTACTATATTTTTATTAGTATAACTATAATAGTATAGTTATATTTAATTTTAAATTTTATGGAATCATGAACGTTCGGCATAATATAGGATCCCTCTAATAATCTTCTCCTAATAGTCTAATAGAAAGAATCACACATTATCGAGCAATTCGACAGACCAAATTCCCAAACCCGCTCAACTCTTAGAATATAGAAGGAGGAGCCTTGATGGATGTAGGGCTAATTAATTAGCCCTACATTATCTTTGAAACAAATTTAAAATTGAAAGAATCTAAGAATCTATTAGGTTTGTTGTTCAGCCAAAAACTGATTATCCACAAATACTCAAGATCAAGAAAAGAATAGGTCCTAGATCCATGCGACTTAGGATTGGATTTGCTTGGGTCAGGTTGAAGTCTTTAGACAGTATTCTTTCATGATTTTCATTTCATAAATTGACTGGGTTTGGGTATACCAAACCCCAAAAAAGTGTATAAATAACTCTTTGATCATGGGCAATAAAAGAGGAAAAAGTAATTCATTCATGAAAATGGATAAAGAAATATGGTTATTTGATCCGAGATTTGACAAATACCAATTGGGTCCGTTGAAATGAATTATTGTGTTTATTTTATTGTTCCTACTATTAAATAAAATAAAACTACTAAAATCTCTATACAAAACAAAAATGGAATGTATAATGTATAATGTATTAGGGCTATACGGACTCGAACCGTAGACCTTCTCGGTAAAACAGAGAAAACTGATTATTATCGAAATGATTCGAACTGTTTCAAAGACCCAACATGCATTTTGTTGCATTGGGCTCTTTCATCAACTGATGTAAAGATCAGTTAGTCCACCATTTTTTTCTTTACAGGAAGATAAAAAGATAATGAGACGGTTCCATGTGCTCTGATTCATTATTTGTATCCTGATCTAGGAGCAATACCAAAGTGTTTCAAAGAAAAATGACCTTGATTTAGGTCTGCCTTCGGCCTAGATCAACCTAAGTGAAATGGAGCCTCTATCGCTCCACTGCAAGAGTAAAATATGAGACTTCATACACCTCAAAGCTCATAGGACGACAAGAGGTTCTTTTGAGACCCTTATACTCATTATGCCTGGCATTGAATGGACTGGACATTTACCTTACAATGGCATGTTCTATTTGATTGATTTGGCAGTGGAATTCGCACCTGAATCGGATCGAACCAAATATTTGTCAGGCTATTTTTCTCTTGTTCTCTCGAATCTACGGAATAAGACATCGACTTCTCAAAAAGATCAATTATGGTCATTGCATAATGGGCTTCCTTGAAAAGCATTGGCGCACGTGTAAACGAGGTGCTCTACCTAACTGAGCTATAACCCTTATCATAAATCATAACTATTTTAACATAGAGGCAATTTCTTGTCAAGAAGGGTATCCCATATGCATATGATAACTCTCCGATCCATTTACTGGTAAAAGATTGATATTGCTTAGAAAGCATATTTTAACTAGAATCCATCGAAGTGATGAAGACCTTTTTGTGGTGATAAATAACCTACTTAACCCAGTGGTTAGAGTATTGCTTTCATACGGCGGGAGTCATTGGTTCAAATCCAATAGTAGGTAGAACTTATTAGATACCATGGAATCAGGTATCTAATAAGTTTTTCTACCCATCCTCTTTTTTTCGTTCTATCATAAGATTAATCAGATTAGACTTCATTGTGTTCAATTTGGTTCAATTTTTGGAATGAAAATGTAGTGTATAATAAGAAACTCCTTGAATTTTCATTATTTTTTTGATTCTTTTTATTTTTATTGAATGCATTGACTACTACTGGGAAATCACATTGACAGCCTCTACTCGTGTCCTAGCTCGTCTGAGAGCTAGATTTGACTCAATTGCTTGTCTCTTACCCTCAGCTCGACTCAAGTTATCTTCAGCTATTTCAAGAGTTTGTTGAGCTTCTTGTGCATCAATGTCAGTACTAAATTCTGCATCATTTCCTAAAATAGTTATCTCATTATTACTTATTCTAGCGAAACCACCCATAAGAGCCACTGTTAACCATTGGTCGTTTAGCCGTATTCTCAAAAGACCTATATCTACAGCCGTGGCAATGGGGGCATGGTTTGGTAATACTCCAATTTGTCCACTATTCGTAGATAAAATAATTTCTTTCACTTCGGAATCCCAAATAATTCGATTAGGAGTCAGTACACAAAGATTTAAGGTCATTTCTTCAATTTGCTCTCCTCTTCTAAGTTTTCTAAGTTAATAGCTTTCGCGGTAGCTTCATCGATGTTACCCACCAAATAAAAGGCCTGTTCGGGAAGACCATCTAATTTTCCGGAAAGGATGAGTTGAAATCCCCGAATTGTTTCTGCGAGACCAACATATTTCCCCGGAGAACCAGTAAAGACTTCTGCCACAAAGAAGGGTTGTGATAAGAAACGCTCAATCTTTCGTGCTCTTGCTACAGTTAAACGATCTTCTTCGGATAATTCGTCCAACCCAAGGATAGCTATAATGTCCTGAAGTTCCTTGTAACGTTGTGAAGTTTGCTTAACTCTTTGAGCAGTTTCATAATGTTCCTCGCCAACGATCCGAGGTTGTAACATGGTTGACGTTGAATCTAAGGGATCTACTGCTGGATAAATACCTTTGGCAGCTAATCCTCTTGATAATACGGTAGTAGCATCTAAATGTGCAAATGTCGTGGCAGGAGCAGGGTCGGTCAAATCATCCGCAGGTACATAAACTGCTTGGATCGATGTTATAGATCCTTCTTTGGTAGAAGTAATTCTTTCTTGCAAAGAACCCATTTCCGTACTAAGGGTAGGTTGATAACCCACTGCGGAAGGCATTCTACCTAATAAGGCAGATACTTCGGACCCTGCTTGAACGAAACGAAAGATATTATCGATGAATAGAAGTACGTCTTGCTCATTAACATCCCGGAAATATTCCGCCATGGTTAGGGCAGTCAAGCCAACTCTCATACGAGCTCCTGGCGGTTCATTCATTTGACCATAGACTAGAGCTACTTTGGATTTTCCAAGATTTTTTTCATTAATCACCCCGGATTCTTTCATTTCCATGTAGAGATCATTTCCTTCACGAGTACGCTCCCCTACTCCGCCAAATACGGATACGCCTCCATGAGCTTTGGCAATGTTGTTGATCAATTCCATGATGAGTACTGTTTTACCCACCCCAGCTCCCCCAAATAGTCCGATTTTTCCTCCACGGCGATAGGGGGCTAAAAGATCCACCACTTTAATCCCTGTTTCAAAGATTGATAATTTCGTATCTAACTGTATGAAGGCGGGTGCAGATCTATGAATAGGAGATGTTGTGCGAGTATCAACAGGACCGAAATTATCAACAGGTTCCCCAAGAACGTTGAAAATTCGTCCGAGAGTAGCTCCGCCGACTGGAACACTTAGAGGAGCTCCCGTGTTAATCACCTTCATTCCTCTCATCAGACCATCTGTAGCGCTCATAGCTACAGCTCTTACTCGATTATTTCCTAATAATTGTTGTACCTCACAAGTTACATTAATTTGCTGACCAGCCGTATCTCGAGCCTTAATTACCAAAGCATTATAAATATTAGGCATCTTGCCCGGTGGAAAAATGACATCCAGTACTGGGCCAATAATTTGAGCGATACGCCCTAGGTTTTGTTCTTCAAGTGCGGAAACCGCAGGATCAGAAGTCGTGGTATTGCTTCTCATAATCGTAAATCATAATAATAATATGTCGAATTTTTTTTTATTTTAATACTGAATCAAAAATAAGTATCCGATAGCAAGTTGATCGGTTAATTCCATAATCCATAATGAAGTAAATGGAAGTTAGCATTCGATTGAGTTGGTACCACCCAATGGAATCCATTTTAATCCTTTACTCATTCAATAAGTAAATTTTCAATTCAACGAGCCAACCAATCCTTTTTTCACAAGTGGATGAATAAGAATCATGAGTCAGTGTATTTCATTTCCCTATCTTTTATAAATGACCGTCTAGATTATCTATGAATATTCAATTTGAACCTGAATTTTTTTATTCATGATTTTTATCTCATTGACCATTGTTCTTTACTTTATTTTCTTATTTTCTTTTCCAAATTTATTGTATTTTTTTTTTTTTTGTGTTGTGCACCTATTATTTTTCTTTATATACTATTATATCTGTTCCCTTTGCTGGATGAATTATGCCTCTTTTCATATCTAGGATTTACATATACAACATACAGTATATTACTGTCAAGGGAGGTTCCTCATATTATTTATTTATTTTTCTTTCTATTTTAACTTTAGCTTTAGTATATGTATATTATACTATACTATAACTTATACATACTATACTATAACTTATACTATAACTATATTAATATTATTCTATTTATTCTATTGTAATACTAAATACATACTAAATTATACTATTATACTAATTATTAATTCTAAATTATATTAATTATAATAATTAATTATAAATAATTAAATAATATTTAATATTTATTTATATATTATTGTATTGTATATATATTCTATTTTATTTTATTATATTTTATATTTCTATTTATTTTATATTTCTATTTATTTATATAATATATATTATTATATTATATATTTATATTAATATTATTTAATATTATATATATATTCATTAT